AATCTTTAGGTTTATAGTACAAAAATTTGGAATAATAAATATTACAGTTTAAGTATATAAATTAATCTTTAGGTTTATAGTACAAAAATTTGGAATAATAAATATTACAGTTTAAGTATATAAATTAATCTTTAGGTTTATAGTACAAAAATTTGGAATAATAAATATTACAGTTTAAGTATATAAATTAATCTTTAGGTTTATAGTACAAAAATTTGGAATAATAAATATTACAGTTTAAGTATATAAATTAATCTTTAGGTTTATAGTACAAAATTTAGAATTAATAAATATTACAGTTTAAGTATATAAATTAATCTTTAGGTTTATAGTACAAAAATTTGGAATAATAAATATTACGGTTTAAGTATATAAATTAATCTTTAGGTTTATAGTACAAAAATTTGGAATAATAAATATTACAGTTTAAGTATATAAATTAATCTTTAGGTTTATAGTACAAAATTTAGAATTAATAAATATTACAGTTTAAGTATATAAATTAATCTTTAGGTTTATAGTACAAAATTTAGAATTAATAAATATTACAGTTTAAGTATATAAATTAATCTTTAGGTTTATAGTACAAAAATTTGGAATTAATAAATATTACAGTTTAAGTATATAAATTAATCTTTAGGTTTATAGTACAAAAATTTGGAATAATAAATATTACAGTTTAAGTATATAAATTAATCTTTAGGTTTATAGTACAAAATTTAGAATTAATAAATATTACAGTTTAAGTATATAAATTAATCTTTAGGTTTATAGTACAAAATTTAGAATTAATAAATATTACAGTTTAAGTATAGAAATTAATCTTTAGGTTTATAGTACAAAATTTAGAATTAATAAATATTACAGTTTAAGTATATAAATTAATCTTTAGGTTTATAGTACAAAAATTTGGAATTAATAAATATTACAGTTTAAGTATATAAATTAATCTTTAGGTTTATAGTACAAAAATTTGGAATAATAAATATTACAGTTTAAGTATATAAATTAATCTTTAGGTTTATAGTACAAAATTTAGAATTAATAAATATTACAGTTTAAGTATATAAATTAATCTTTAGGTTTATAGTACAAAATTTAGAATTAATAAATATTACAGTTTAAGTATATAAATTAATCTTTAGGTTTATAGTACAAAATTTAGAATTAATAAATATTACAGTTTAAGTATATAAATTAATCTTTAGGTTTATAGTACAAAATTTAGAATTAATAAATATTACAGTTTAAGTATATAAATTAATCTTTAGGTTTATAGTACAAAATTTAGAATTAATAAATATTACAGTTTAAGTATATAAATTAATCTTTAGGTTTATAGTACAAAATTTAGAATTAATAAATATTACAGTTTAAGTATATAAATTAATCTTTAGGTTTATAGTACAAAATTTAGAATTAATAAATATTACAGTTTAAGTATATAAATTAATCTTTAGGTTTATAGTACAAAATTTAGAATTAATAAATATTACAGTTTAAGTATATAAATTAATCCTTAGGTTTATAGTACAAAATTTAGAATTAATAAATATTACAGTTTAAGTATATAAATTAATCTTTAGGTTTATAGTACAAAATTTAGAATTAATAAATATTACAGTTTAAGTATATAAATTAATCTTTAGGTTTATAGTACAAAAATTTGGAATAATAAATATTACAGTTTAAGTATATAAATTAATCTTTAGGTTTATAGTACAAAATTAGTTGTGTGGAGTAGCCGCATAACACTACCATTTTCAGTATAGAGGAGCTTTGTCTTGATTTCGGGGTTTAGCAAGATGTCCTAAAATTCCAACTAACTGATTTGGGGGGTAGGGGGGTTTACCGCAAAAAAATTTTTATTTTTTAAAAAAGTGAAACCCTGGGGATAATAGAAGAGTTGTTAAAAGCTCACGAAATATTTATGTCAATCTAACATTGACTATCTGCCACAGTTCAATTAAATGCGGGGCTTGAAGAAATGTGTGCCCAATCGGAAAGATAGCCATTAGCCCACTTGGGATGGGAGACTTAGCTCCCCCCCCCCTTTCCCCACCCTAGCATGGGAATTCATAGGTTGATTATTTCTTATGAAAGTACTTAATTCATAGGAGGGAGGCTTTTTAAAAATCACCGTGGAGTCGGCTTCAATTTAGGTCCATAGATTCACTACCGTCGGAGGCCTCCTGAATCGGGCCAAAGGGTCGATAAGGTGGCTGATCCACCGGAATGTAAGATCGTCCGTGTGGAGGTGGTAGCTTGATCATCATGGGCTATTTAGGCAGAAATACAAAAATATAATAACTATTGTGGTTCAAATTTTTAGTTTGAATAATATTTAGTGGGTATAGAATTTTATGATTTGTTGGTTATTACAGGATTTTGATTTTTCTCTTGTATGTAATCGGTCTCCTTTAAATTTGTTAAAGAATATCGTGTTTTATTTGTTTATAGGTGTTAAATATTATTGATGTTTCTCTTGCTAAAGTGGATAATAAATGATTATTTATTTATGATATTCGTTTTTTCTTGAAATTTGTAGTAGGCTTTATTTTATGTTTTATGTAATCTTAGTTTAATTGTTTAATAAAATCTTCATGTTTTAATACAGTTACTGGTATATTATTTTAATGTTCTACAACATTAATTACAAGGTAATTAATCAGTGAAAATTTAGAGGATATTCGTATTCTTTTAAATTTATGTACTCTTATATTTTAGTTTAAATACATATGTAATTACTTAATAACTATTTATATATATATTTATGTATTTATAGATTATTGTGGAATTTTTCTTTAATGTTTTAAGACATACATATTTAAAGTATTTGTATTGCATTTAATGGTTATTAGAGATTTGATGTTAAGAAAATGTTAGTAAATAGTTTAAATTAATAAATAATAGTAAAGTGGTAATAATTTTTAATTTGTTAAATTTAATGTTCTAATTAATTAAGGGTATTATTATTTTATTATTGTAATGATTATTTCTGAGGTTTTATGGATATGTAAGTAATTGTAAAGGATTTTCATGGGTTTTTCAAATTAATAGGTATATTAAATATATAATTTTAAATAAAGTTATTCAGGTTTTATAAGATTTTTCAGTTAATGTCCTAAATCATTAAGTGGAAAATAATATCCCTGTTTGATGTAAATTATAGTTAGAATTATATAAAGTCTTTAAATTCAAAATCTTGTTTATTTATCAGTGGGATAATTAAGGATATTCAAGTGGTGATAAAATTAATGTACTATGAGCATATTATGTTCTATAACATTAATAATACATATATTCACATATAGATGTTATGATATTCATGGTTAATATAATTTAATGGTGAGTTAACATAGTATAGTATAATATGCAGGGAAACCATTAATAAGCCTAATTTTTAGGCTTTAAGTTTACGAAACTTAATTTTGGCAGAATGCCGGCTTTGGGGGTCGGTAGTGAAGGTTAGAGTCCTTCAGTTTCGAGCCTTAGGAAGAGTGTTAGTCTCCATTCTTCGGCTTACAAGGCCGATGCTTTAATTAAGCTACTAAGGCTAGTTAGTTAATAGTTTGTTTTCTATTCAACCCCCAGCCGGAATAAGGATAAGGAATAGAGTAAAATAGGTGAGTGATGCAATTTGTCCAAATGTAATAAATGGGTCTTCTACTGGTTGAGCCCCTAGTCAGGTTAAGATGAAGATATTGGCAATTAAAGTTCAAAATAGAAATTTAGAAATAGGTCGAAATATTAAGCTACGTTGCTTAGCGGTGTGAAGGAATGGTACAAGGGCTAGGATTACAATCGAAAATACTAGAGCAAGAACACCTCCTAACTTATTAGGAATTGATCGTAGGATGGCATATGCAAATAGGAAGTATCATTCAGGTTTAATGTGTGTAGGGGTAACTAAAGGGTTTGCTGGGGTGAAATTTTCTGGTTCTCCAAGGAGGTTGGGTGAAAATAAGGCTAGAAGTATTAGGGCTAGTAGCATAATTATAAATCCTAGTAAATCTTTGTAGGAGAAGTAGGCATGGAAAGGGACTTTGTCTGAGTTTGAATTTAATCCGGATGGGTTAGAGGATCCTGTTTCATGGAGAAATAACAGGTGAATAATTGTAACGCCAATAATAGCAAAAGGGAGAAGGAAGTGTAGAGCAAAAAATCGTACTAAGGTAGCATTATCTACTGAAAAGCCCCCTCAGACTCATTGGACAAGTCCGTTTCCAATGTAAGGAATAGCAGAGATAAGATTTGTAATTACGGATGCGCCTCAGAATGACATTTGTCCTCAGGGTAGGAGGTAACCTATAAAAGCGGTTGCCATTACTAAAAATAATAATACTACCCCAATATTTCAGGTTTCTTTATAAAGAAAAGAGCCATAGTATAAGCCTCGTCCAATATGTATATAAATACAAATAAAGAAGAATGAGGCCCCGTTTGCGTGAGTATTTCGAATAAATCAGCCTAAGTCAGCTTCTCGACATAGAGATGTAACAGATGAGAAGGCTAAGGAGGTGTCTGAGGCGTAGTTTATTGCAAGGAGGAGCCCTGTAATAATTTGGGTAATTAAACAGATTCCTAGTAGAGAGCCAAAGTTTCATCAGGCCGAGATGTTAGATGGGGTTGGTAGGTCGATGAATGAGTCGTTTATAATTTTTGTCAGAGGGTGAGCTTTACGAATGTTAGGGGTCATGTTTCTATAGTTGAATAACAACAGTGGTTTTTCGTATCACAGGTTTAGGTTAAAGTCCTAATAGGAACCGTGAATTATTTAATATCATTTTTTATAATAGTTTTGGTCTTGGGATTGGTGGCGGTAGCTTCCAATCCTTCTCCTTATTTTGCTGCATTAGGGTTAGTTGTTGTGTCTGCTGCTGGATGTTGAGTTATTATTAGCACGGGGGCATCCTTCTTGTCTTTAGTATTGTTTTTAGTATATTTAGGGGGGATAATGGTGGTGTTTGCGTACTCTGCTGCTTTGACTGCAGAGCCATTTCCTGAAGCATGAGGTAGTTTAGTGGTTGTATGATATGTTCTAGTATACTTAGTGGTGTTAACAGTGGGGTATTTTTTAATTAAGGATGTAGTAACGGGTGAGGTATTTTTAAGTAATGGGTTAGAGGTGGTGTTAGGTGATTGAAGTGGGGTGGCCCTATTATATTCTAATGGTGGGGTATTATTGTTTGTGGGGGGATGAGTATTACTTTTAACGTTGTTTGTAGTATTAGAATTAGTACGGGGTTATTCGAGTGGGGCTTTACGGGCTGTAAGGGGGCCCAAGGGGGCCCTTATAATACAATTAGAACTGCAATTATAGCAGATAGTAGTGAAAGTGTAAGGTAGGTTTTAATTTGACCTTGTTGAATATTTGTAGAGGTTTTAATTGGTAAAAGTTGTTGGGAGGAAATACCCTGAGGACCTACTTTTTCAAATCATGAGAGATCTACTGAGTGTGTAGCAATTTTTTGTGCGAAGCTTAAGTTTAATAGAGGTATATATCGATGGATAATTGATGGGAAAAATCCGAGGAGGTTGGAGAATGAGTTTGAAATTGTTTTCGACGGTAGATTTTGATAAGTTGTTAATTTTGATATGTCAAAAGCTAACATAAACCCAAGGATTGTAACTATTATAGCGGCTATCTTGGCTATAAGAGGAAGTGTAAGTATTTGGGTTTTAATTGGATTTATATTTATAGCAATTAAAAGTCCTGAAATAATACTACCTCATGCCAAACGTTTGATAGGGTTAGTAATTGATTTATTATGTTCGTTAATTGGGCTTAATGGTAAAGACCGTGGGTGGCCTATTGAAACAAAGAAGATGATACGAAAGCTATAAATAGCGGTAAAGGTTGTGGCTAAAAGTGTTATAGTTATAGCTCATGAATTTAGGGTGGAGGAGGTGAGGGTTTCAATAATAGCGTCTTTAGAAAAAAACCCAGCTAAAAATGGGGTTCCTGTGAGTGCTAGGCTTCCAATTGTTATACAAGTCGTTGTAATAGGTAGAGAATTTTGTAGGCCTCCTATTTTTCGGATGTCTTGTTCATCGCTTAGGCTATGAATAATAGATCCTGAACATAGGAAAAGTATAGCTTTAAAAAAGGCATGGGTACAAATATGGAAAAAGGCTAATTGAGGAAAATTAAGTCCAATGGTAACTATTATTAGGCCTAGCTGGCTAGATGTTGAAAAAGCAATGATTTTTTTAATATCATTTTGAGTAAGAGCGCATGTTGCAGTAAATAGAGTAGTAATAGCTCCAAGACATAAACAAATAGTTAAGGCTGTCTGGTTATCTTGAATAATTGGATGAATTCGAATTAGTAAAAAAATGCCGGCAACAACTATTGTGCTGGAGTGAAGTAAGGCTGATACGGGTGTTGGGCCTTCTATGGCTGCGGGAAGTCATGGGTGAAGGCCAAATTGTGCTGATTTACCTGTAGCAGCAATAATGAAGCCAAGTAATGGCAGGGTGCTAATTGGGGAGGATAATAGAAAAAGTTGAGTAATCTCTCATGAATTAAGATTTATGGCAATTCATGCTATACTTAAAATTAGACCAATATCTCCAACCCGATTGTAAATAACTGCTTGTAGTGCGGCTGAGTTTGCATCTGATCGGGCATATCATCATCCAATTAGTAGGAAAGATATAATGCCTACCCCTTCTCAACCAATAAACAACTGTATAAAGTTGTTTGCGGTAACTAAGATTATTATGGCAATCAGGAATACAAGTAAATACTTAAAAAATCGGTTGATTTTAGGGTCTGATGCTATGTATCAGGTAGCAAATTCAAGGATGGATCATGTTACAAATAGAGCAATAGGGATAAAAATAATTGAATATATGTCAAATTTAAAGCTTAAATTAATGTCAAATAAGTTGATGTTTATTCAATGGAAAGAGGTAATAATGGATTCTGCGCCTTGGTCGAGAAAGATTAGTAAGGGGATTAGGCTAATAAAGAAAGCTTGTTTAACGGTATTTTTAGTTATACTTGGAGACTGGTCTGATATAAAAAACACAGAGGTCATGAGTGGGTAAAGTAAGGAAATAAGGGATAGGAGAATAGAGGAATTAAAAATTATTAAATTCATAGCTTTCACTTGGAGTTGCACCAAGAAATTTTGGCGCCTAAGACCAATGGATAGACTATTTTCCTTTAAAAGCCGGGAAAGCCGCGGAATTGAACCGCGGGGGCGAGTAATTAGCAGTTCTCGTTTACCCAGTCAATCCCGGTAAATAAAAAGGGTTTAACTTTTGTTTCTAGAATCACAATCTAGTGTTTTTATTAAACTATATTTACAGTAGAAAAGTCCTCAGATCAGTTCTGGTTTACAGATTAAGAGAAGTACAGGTAGTAGGTGGAGGAGAATTAAAGTGTGTTCGCGTGTATGGGAGGGGTTAATTGTTGTTGTGTAGTTTGGGGTAAATCCTCGTTGTGTTGTAATAAATATATATAAGGAGTATGAAGCTGTTAGTAGAGTTCCTAATCCAGTTAGGACAATAGTTCATGGGGATCAGTTAAATATGGCAACTATAACAGAGAGCTCTCCTATTAGATTAGGGGTGGGGGGAAGGGCTAGGTTAGCAAGGTTGGCTAATAGTCATCACATGCTTATAAGAGGTAAAATTGTTTGTATACCTCGGGTAAAAATTAGAGTTCGGCTATGGGTTCGCTCATAGTTTGTATTTGCTAAGCAGAATAGGGCAGATGAAATTAGGCCATGGGCAATTATTAAGATAATAGCTCCTGTAAAACTTCATGGGGTTTGAATTATAATTGCGGCAATTACTAATCCTATATGGCTTACAGAAGAGTAGGCGATTAGGGATTTTAGGTCCGTTTGTCGGAGACAGATAGAGCTAGTTATAATAATACCCCACAAGGATAAAACAATAAATGGGTAGGCTAATGATTTTAGTGTTGGGTCTATTGTAATAAGTAGTCGTATTATTCCGTACCCTCCTAATTTTAAAAGAATGGCTGCTAGGACTATGGAGCCTGCGATTGGGGCTTCTACATGAGCTTTAGGAAGTCATAAGTGGACCCCATATAGAGGTATTTTTACTATAAAAGCAAGCAAGCAAGCTATTCATAAGCTATTTGATCCTCATGATGTTGGTGAAAGGAAAGTGTCTAGGCATAGAAGTGGGGTAGATAGTGTTCCGATACAGTTTTGAAGATATAAAAGGGCGACCAGTAGTGGTAAAGACCCTGCTAATGTATAAAATAAGAAATAGGTACCGGCGTTTAGTCGTTCGGTTTGATTTCCTCATCGGGTAATGATGATTAGTGTTGGAATAAGTGTTGTTTCAAATATAATATAAAATAGTATTAATTCTGAGACCGAAAAAGCTAGGATTAATGAGATCTGTAAGATTACTAGTATGGAAATATAGGTACGTTGTCGTGTTAAAGGCTCATTCGTTAGGTGATTTTGACTGGCAATTAATATAAGTGGAAGAAGTCAGCATGTTAAGATCAGTAGTGGTGATGAGAGTTCATCAATTGTTATAAAGGAGTTAACTATAGAAGCAGTTTCAGAGGTATTGGAAAATAATGTAAAGCTTTGTAAGGCAATAATTAGGCTAAGGGCAGATGTGGAGACCCATAATCATTTAGATTTTAAGAGTCATGTAGTTGGTATTAATAAAACTGAGGGAATAATAATTTTTAACATTGTAGAAGATTTAGGTTGTGTAGTTTATCGGTGCCATGGGTTCGTGTGGCTGCTACCATTAAGGCTAAGCCTGTTCCGGCTTCGCATGCTGATAGGGTTAATACTAGTAAGGGAATTAAAGAGAAAGATGGTATATCATTGGAGGTCGTTCATAATGATAATCCTAAATATAGGGATAATATTATTCCCTCTAAGCATAAAAGAGCGGATAGTAAGTGTGTACGGTGAAAGGCTAGGCCGGTTAAGCCTAAAAGAAATGCAGAGCAAAAGCTAAAATAGGTGAGCGTCATAAGGCCATTAAGGATTTTAACTTTAATTTGCTGAGTCGAAATCAGCTGTCTTGGTTAGACTAAAGGCCTATTCTGCTCATTCTAGGCCCCCCTGAACTCATTCATAGATGAGGCCTATTGTTAGTAAAGCTAGAATTATTGAGGCTCATAAGGTAGTGGTTATTGGTAGTTCAAGATGTACGGCTCAAGGGGTTGGTAAGAGTAAGGCAATCTCTAGATCAAAGAGCAGGAATAAAATGGCGACAAGAAAAAATCGTATAGAAAAAGGTAAGCGAGCTGAGCCTAATGGATCAAATCCACATTCGTAGGGTGATAGTTTCTCGGTATCCGGGCTTATTATTGGAAGTCAGAAGCTCACGATAGCTAGAATTAGGGATAAAATAGTTGAGATTAGCATAATTGAGAATATCATTATTTTCTCCCGGAGTTTAACCGAGGTTGTGTGATTGGAAGTCACTTGTACTATTTATACTAAGAAAATATGAACCTCATCAGTAGATTGAGATGTAAAGGAAAAGTCAGACTACATCAACAAAGTGTCAATATCATGCTGCCGCTTCGAATCCGAAGTGATGTTTAGTTGTGAAGTGAAATAAAAAAAGACGAAGTAAACAAACAGAAAGGAATATAGATCCAATAATGACGTGAAGTCCATGAAATCCGGTTGCTACAAAGAAGGTAGATCCGTAGACGCCATCTGCAATGGTGAAAGGGGCTTCATAATATTCAAGGGCTTGCAGAATAGTAAAGTAGATACCAAGTAAAACCGTTAAAAGTAAAGATTGTAAGGCTTCTTTTCGATTACCTTCTATAATGCTATGATGTGCTCATGTAACAGTAACTCCAGAGGCCAAAAGGACTGCAGTATTAAGTAGTGGGACTTCAAATGGGTTTAAAGGTAAAATTCCAGTGGGGGGTCAGCATTCTCCTACTTCTGGTGTTGGTGCAAGGCTAGCATTGTAGAATGCTCAGAAAAATCCAATAAAAAAGAAGACTTCGGAGGAGATAAATAAGATTATTCCATATCGAAGACCTTTTTGTACTAGTGGGGTATGGTGGCCTTGATATGTAGCTTCTCGAATTACGTCTCGTCATCATTGAAACATAGTGGCGAGTATAATAATTAGGCCAATGGCTAAAATTGAGGTTTTTTGATAGTGAAATCATATGGCTATTCCTGAAGTTATTAGTAGAGCTGCAATAGCTCCTGTTAAAGGTCAGGGGCTTGGGTTTACTATATGATAGGAGTGTATTTGATGGGTCATTAGACGTTTTCTTGTAGGTAAAGGCTTAATAATAGTACAAAGACGTATGCTTGAATTATTGCTACAGCAATTTCTAAAAGCGTTAAAAGGAATAGAACTGACACAACTAAGGCGGAAACTAAAGGGGCTACTGAGAGTATTGCATAGGCGGCCATGGCAATGAGTTGAATTAATAGGTGGCCTGCTGTTAAGTTAGCTGTAAGTCGTACGCCTAGGGCTAGCGGTCGAATAAAAAGGCTAATGGTTTCGATAATGACTAGTGCCGGAATGAGTAGGGTGGGGGTGCCTTCTGGTAGAAGGTGGCCAAAGGCTGATGTTGGTTGATTGCGAAGACCAATTAACACAGTAGCCAGTCATAAAGGGACAGCAAGGCCTATATTTAGCGAGAGTTGAGTTGTAGGGGTGAAAGTATAAGGGAGAAGGCCTAATAAGTTTATGGATATTAAATAAAGTATTAATGTAAGAAGAATAAGTGCTCACTTATGGCCTGATAGGTTTACTGGTATAAAAATTTGTTTAGTGATATTAGACACTAGTCAGGATTGAAGTGTTGTAATTCGGTTGTTTAATCATCGGCTGGATGGCGATGGAAAAAGGAGAGTAGGAATCAAGAGGGCTAGAGCAATTAATGGGATGCCCAGAAAAGATGGTGATGCGAATTGGTCAAATAGGCTTAAGATCATGGTCAGATTCAGTGGCTAGTTTCGGGTTTTTTTGAAGTTGTTAGTGAGGGTTCGTTCGGGAATTTATGGTTATAAATTTTAGGAGCTATAATAATTAAAAATACTATTCATGAGAATAGTAGGATAACAAATCATGGGGCCGGGTTTAATTGTGGCATTCACTAAGGGTGGCTAGGGGCCACCCGTTTACAGCTTAAAAGGCTGTTGCTTGTTCCTGTCTAGCTTCTTAGTGAAAGGTCTTGTGCTAGCTCTGTTCAGGAGTTAAAGTTTGATAATGGGAGGGCTTCTACGACAATTGGCATAAAGCTGTGATTAGCTCCGCAAATCTCAGAGCATTGACCATAAAACACTCCGGGTCGAGTGGTAATAAATGAGGTTTGGTTTAGGCGACCTGGAATAGCGTCTGTTTTAATACCAAGTGAAGGGACGGCTCATGAGTGAAGGACGTCTTCTGCAGTGACTAATACTCGTGTTAAGGTTTCTCCAGGTACAACTATTCGGTTATCTACTTCTAAAAGTCGGAATTGTCCTGGGTTTAGGTCTTGAGTTGGGATTATATAGGAGTCAAAGGCAAGGCCCTCGTCGCTATACTCATAGCTTCAGTATCATTGATGTCCAATGGCTTTTACAGTTGTGAATGGGAAGCAGACTTCATCTATTAAGTATAAAATTCGGAGGGAAGGTAAAGCAATAACAATTAGAATAATAGCTGGTATAATAGTTCAAACTATTTCAATCTCTTGTGCGTCAGTTGCGTTGGTGTTAGTTAATTTAGTTGTTATTATTGAGGCAATAACATATAAAACTAAGGTGCTAATTAAAAATACGGCCATTAATGTGTGGTCGTGGAAGTGTAACAGTTCTTCTATAATAGGAGAAGCTGCGTCTTGGAAGCCTAATTGAGATGCGTGTGACATTTGGAAATGTACAGGGGTTTAACCTATTATTTTACCTTGACAAGGTAATGTAATAATTTACTAACACTTCAGGTAAGAAGGTGGCAGATTGGTTATGCATCTGATTTGAAATCAGATCAAGGGGGTTCGATTCCTTCCTTTCTCGTTAATGTTGAATTTGAGGTTGCACGAAAGTTGGTTCTTCAAATGTGTGGTAAGGAGGTGGGCAACCGTGAAGTCATTCAAGGTTGGTTGAAGTTAATTCTGTTAATACAACTTCACGTTTTGCGGAAAAGGCTTCTCAGATAATAAATATTATCAGAATAACAGCAACTAGTGAGATTAATGAGCCGATAGAAGAGACTGTGTTTCAAAGGGTATAGGCATCCGGGTAGTCTGAGTATCGTCGAGGTATTCCGGCTAATCCAAGGAAGTGTTGAGGGAAAAAGGTTAGATTTACGCCTGTGAACATAAGTCCAAAATGTGTTTTAGTTCAAGTTTCATGGAGAGTATAGCCTGAAAATAATGGGAATCAGTGTACAAAGCCCCCTATAATGGCAAATACGGCCCCTATTGAAAGGACGTAGTGAAAATGTGCTACAACATAATAAGTATCGTGAAGAACGATATCTAGAGAGGAATTTGCTAATACAATTCCGGTAAGACCCCCTACTGTGAAAAGGAAAATAAATCCTAGGGCTCATAGCATGGCGGCACTTCATTTAATTGCGCCTCCATGTATAGTAGCTAATCAGCTAAAGACTTTTACTCCGGTTGGAATAGCAATAATTATTGTAGCTGATGTAAAATAGGCTCGGGTGTCCACATTTAAGTCAACTGTAAATATGTGGTGGGCTCAGACAATAAATCCTAGTAACCCGATGGATATTATAGCTCATACCATACCTATATACCCGAAAGGTTCTTTTTTTCCTGAGTAGTATGATACGATGTGTGAGATTATACCAAACCCGGGCAAAATAAGAATATAAACTTCTGGGTGTCCAAAGAATCAGAATAAATGTTGGTATAATACAGGGTCACCTCCTCCTGCAGGGTCAAAGAATGTTGTGTTTAGATTTCGATCTGTTAGTAGTATGGTAATTCCTGCAGCTAAAACTGGAAGAGATAATAATAGAAGTACTGCTGTAATTAGAACTGATCAAACGAATAATGGGGTTTGATATTGAGTTATAGCGGGAGGTTTTATATTAAGGATGGTTGTAATAAAATTAATGGCACCCAGAATTGAAGAAATTCCGGCCAAGTGTAATGAGAAAATGGTTAGATCTACTGAGGCTCCAGCATGGGCAAGATTACTTGCTAGTGGGGGATAAACAGTTCACCCGGTACCGGCACCTGATTCTACTGTAGATGAGGCAAGTAGGAGAAGAAAAGATGGTGGTAAAAGTCAGAAACTTATGTTGTTTATTCGCGGGAAAGCCATATCAGGGGCGCCGATTATTAGTGGAATTAATCAGTTCCCAAAGCCGCCGATTATAATTGGTATAACTATGAAGAAAATTATTACGAAAGCATGTGCGGTTACAACAACATTATAAATCTGATCATCCCCTAGTAAAGTCCCGGGCTGGCTTAATTCGGCTCGGATTAGTAAACTTAGTGCAGTGCCAACTATGCCTGCTCAGGCACCGAAGATTAAATATAGGGTGCCGATGTCTTTGTGGTTTGTCGAGTATATTCAACGAGTAATTGCCAAAGGTAAAATAGCCGAGGGTTAGGCGGCGGGTTGTAGCCCTGAAAACAAAGGTTAAAGTCCTTTTTTTACCAAGCTCTGGGGTGTCACACATCAGATTGCAAATCTGAAGAAGCGAGCGAACCTCTCGCCGGGGCTTCTCCCGCTTTTCTTTTTTAAGCGGGAGAAGTAGGAGGAAGCTCGCCGGTTAGAGTTTTTAGCTGTTAACTAAAATTTTGTGGGATCAAGGCCCGCCCTTCTAGAAGGCTTTAGCTTAATTAAAGTATTTGAGTTGCATTCAGATGATGTTGGATAAAGTCCTGCAAGCCTTACAGAAACTAGAAGATTTTAACTTCTACTTGAGGCTTTGAAGGCCTCTGGTCTATTTATCCTAAGTTTCTAGTTTAAGGCGGATATGATTATTGGGGAAATAGGAAGGAAGCAGGTTGAGGCAATAATTGTGGTAGATAAGAATATTTTTGGTTGGGTTGATATAGATCGTCAAAGTGTTGGGGAGTTAGATGTATTAGGGGGGATTGTAAGAATAGAAGTGTATGATAGGCGAAGGTAAAAGAATAGGCTTAGTAGGGCAGATAAGGCAATGATAGTAGCTGGTAATATAAGTCCTTGATTCGAAAGTTCTTGAATAATTATTCATTTTGGTAAAAATCCTGATAATGGGGGAAGGCCTCCTAATGATAATAATACTAAAATTGTTATTGTAGAAATGGCTGGGGCTTTGGTTCAGTATAATGATAGAGAGGAGATTTTTGTTGTAGAATAGGTTTTAAATACTAGAAATATAGAAGATGTTATTAAAATATAGATAATAAGATTTAGCATGGTTAATTGTGGGGATGGAATTAGGATAATGGTTATTCAGCCGAGGTGGGCAATAGAAGAATATGCTAGTACTTTACGTAATTGAGTTTGATTTATTCCTCCTCATCCACCAATTAGTGTTGAAAAAATTGCCAGGGTGAGTAAAATAGTGAAATTCAAATTAGGTGAGATAAGGTAAAGGAGGGCTATTGGGGCTAGTTTTTGTCATGTTGACAAAATTAACCCTGTTATAAGGTCTAGGCCTTGAATTACTTCTGGAAGTCAGAAGTGAAATGGGGCTAATCCTAGTTTTATGGACAGTGCGATAGTAATAGAAATAATAGATAAAGTGTTTGTAAGATTTGTAATTGCCCATTCGCCTGTGATTCAAGCATTAGTTAAGCTAGAAAATAGAATAAGGGCTGAGGCGGCCGCTTGAGTCAAAAAATATTTTGTAGTAGCTTCAATAGCTCGTGGGTGGTGAAGTTTGGCTATTAGTGGAATAATAGCTAGGGTATTTATTTCCAGGCCTATTCAGGCGAGAACCCAGTGATAACTGGATAATGTAATGGTAGTTCCTAGGCCTAAAGCGGAAATGAAGAGGGATAAAATTATAGGGTTCATTAGTAAAGGAGGGAGTTTAACCTTCATGTTTGGGGTATGGGCCCAAGAGCTTATTTAGCTGACTTTACTAGAAAGTAGTATAGAGGAAATACGGAGAGTTTTGATCTCTCAATGGCAGGTTCAATTCCCGCTTTTCTAAGGAGATGAGGGGGTTTGAACCCCTATTGTTTACTCTATCAAAGTAATCCTTAACTTTCGGGCACATATCCTATAGTTGAGGGGCTAGGCCTATAGTAGAAATTGGGAGAGAGATATGTCAAAGGGTTATTGCTAGGGTTACTGGGAGAAAATTCTTTCAGACAAGATGTATTAACTGATCGTAACGAAAGCGTGGGTATGAGGCTCGGACTCATAGGAATAATGAGGTAAGAAGGGCAGCTTTAAAGATTAAGGAGATGGTTGATAGTTCTTGATAACGGTGGAAAGATGATCCAAAAAATAAAATTGTTGATAAAGTGTTTATTATTAAAATATTAGCGTATTCAGCCAAGAAGAATAAAGCGAATGGGCCAGCCGCGTATTCTACATTAAATCCTGAAACTAGTTCTGACTCACCTTCGGTGAGGTCAAATGGGGCACGATTTGTCTCAGCTAGAGTTGAGACAAATCATATAATTGCTATAGGTCAACCGGGGATTAGAAGTCAAATGTGTTCTTGTGTTAAGTTAAAGTTAAAAAGAGTAAAGCCGCCTGCAAAAATTACTATACAAAGAAGAATTAGTCCAAGAGTAACTTCGTAAGAAATAGTTTGGGCTACTGCTCGTAAAGCTCCAATCAAAGCGTATTTTGAGTTTGAGGCTCAACCTGAAGCTAAGATTGAGTATACTGCTAATCCTGAGAGCGTGAGAATAAAGAGAATCCCAAGGTTTAGGTCTGTTAGTGATGTTGGCATAGGAATAGGTATTCAAATTATTATGGCTAGGGCTAATGCCATGGTGGGGGCAATTAAGAAAAGTGTTTGGGAAGATGTTGATGGGCGGACTGGTTCTTTAATAAATAACTTTACCCCATCAGCAATTGGTTGAAGAAGTCCTAATGGGCCTACAATGTTTGGTCCTTTACGAAGTTGTATATACCCTAGAACTTTACGTTCAAGAAGCGTTAGGAAAGCGACGGCTAATAGGATAGGAATAATGTAGAGTAAGGGGTTAATAATGAAGTTAGTGATGTTGATTATTGTGGTCATAGCTAATAAGAGGATTTGAACCTCTGGGAGAAAGATCTTAGAGCTTTTGCAATTACCAGGCTCTGCCATATTAGCCACCTTTATCTTAGGTTAATTATGAGGTTTAATTTTAGTTTAGATTGTTTCACTAATAAAAAACTAGAGCTTGATTAGAAATTGGCTCTACTTCTTCGGTCCTTTCGTACTAGAAGAAGTTCTGCATAGATAGAAACTGACCTGGATTACTCCGGTCTGAACTCAGATCACGTAGGGCTTTAATCGTTGAACAAACGAACCTTTAGTAGCGGCTGCACCACTGGGATGCCCTGATCCAACATCGAGGTCGTAAACCCATTTGTCGATATGAACTCTTGAAATGGATTGCGCTGTTATCCCCAGGGTAACTTGGTTCGTTGATCAATAAGATTGGATCAATGTAAGTTAAATATTTTATTACTTAGAGCTGTAGCTCTTGGTTAAGAAATGTTCATTCATCAAGGAGGATGTTTTATTCTCCGTGGTCGCCCCAACCGAAAACCTAGGTCAGTATTACTTAGCTGTTGAGTGGGCCCGCAGGTTAATATTAAAAAGTAATTGATTTTGGTTTAAAGCTCCATGGGGTCTTCTCGTCTTATGTAAAAATCCTCGCTTCTTCACGGGGAGATCAGTTTCACTGATTAGATATAGGAGACAGTAAAGCCCTCGTGATGCCATTCATACTAGTCCTTATTTAAAGGACAAGTGATTACGCTACCTTCGCACGGTCAGAATACCGCGGCCGTTGAACAAAGTCACTGGGCAGGCGGGACCTCTTATGTAATTCAAGAGGCGATGTTTTTGGTAAACAGGCGGGGCTTAAATATTTGCCGAGTTCCTTCTGTATCTTTAAATCTTTCTTGATATGTTCTTGTGTTAGGTTAACAGTAGTTAAAGTAGAATTTTCTTGATTGGTTACTACATTTATTTCATAAAAGCTGTTAATTATCAGTGAGTTATTCAATCTGATTTACGTTTACATACAAGAGAAAGTTGGTTTCTGTGTTACTAGTTTTAACATAATTAGTTCTATAAGGATATAGAATAACTCAGTATTAGTTCGGGTTTTGAGGTTATATTGGTATTGTTGGGTTAATTAGGTGGAGCTGTAACGCTTTCTTTTAAGGTGGCTGCTTTTAAGCCCACTTATCCTATAGCCTTAGATAATATAATCATTACCCTGTTATGAAGGTTGTGTCCTTTTTCAATAGGGCTGTTCCCCTATAGAATTACTCTTATGAGGTAATTTTGACTTTGATGAGTCGTGTGCTTATAAGGCGGAACTAAAATTCTTTTCCTGAGTAACCAGCTATCACTAAGCTCGTTAGGTCTGTCACCGCTACTTAGGGGTCTTCCCACTCTTTTGCCACAGAGAAGGGTTAACTCGTGAAGTTGCCCCGAGGTAGCTCGCTTAGTTTCGGGAGGGCAAACTAAAATTCTTTTTGCTTGGGTTAACTAGTTAAACCATGATGCAAAAGGTACGAGTGTTAATCTCTACTTTATAGTGCTTAAAAATTTATTTCATTTTTATTTCATCATTCCCTTGCGGTACTATTTTTATTGCTTCAGTAATCTTTTTCTATCGCCTATACTTTAGAATTTAAATGTTTTAGGTTAAGTTATATAAATATTTGTTGGTAAGTGAGCTAGAGTTTTGGCTCAAGGTGACCTGGTTTTAACAGGCATGATTTCGGTGTAAGCGAAAGGCTTTCTTTAAGCTACACTTTGTTAATCCAAGCATACCTTCCGGTATACTTACCATGTTACGACTTACCTCCTCTGATTCTTAGGTTTATTATTAAAAATTATTAATTAGTTATTGAGGAGGGCGACGGGCGGTGTGTGCGCGCCCCAGGGCCAGTTTAAAGAGAACACTCTAGTTTCTCTTTACTGTTAAATCCGCCTTCAGATTAGATTTCATAGTAATCTTTCGTGTAGTCTAATGTAGAAAATGTAGCCCATTTCTTTCCACTTCATACGCTGCACCTTGACCTGACGTTTAGATAAGATATCATTGTACTTACTTTATTTCCCTCAAGGGGTAGGTTGGTGACGGAGGTATACAGGCGGTATTGACAAGAAGTGGTGAGGTAAAGCGGGGGGTATCGATTATAGAACAGGCTCCTCTAGGTGGGTTTGGGGCACCGCCAAGTCCTTTGGGTTTTAAGCTAACGCTCGTAGTACCCTGGCGAATGTTTATTGTAAGTATTAAAGTTTACGGCTAAGCATAGTGAGGTATCTAATCCCAGTTTGTAACTTAGCGGTCGTGAGTTCAAGAAAATTAGGGCAGCTTTCGCATTTGAGCTTCTTTGAGGCGGAAGCGTGTCACGGCCAAGTTTCAATTCAGCCCTAGTATTGTGTACTTTAATCACGCTTTACGCCGACGACTTTCAATTTAGGCCAATCCGTATAACCGCGGTGGCTGGCACGAAATTAACCGGCCTTATTAACCATAGCTGAATCTAGTTTACACTAATATTCAATATTTATCACTGCTGAGTACCCTTGTGGGTGTGGCATGGCAAGGTGTCTTGGGCATAATTTGAGCCTGATACCAGCTCCTTTTCCCCGGGGTGGGGGAAGAAGGGCATTTTCACTGGGGTGCTGAGACTTGCATGTGTAAGCTTGGTTACAATTGATAGTAAGGCTAGGACCAAACCTTTTTGTTGTTGGGGCTTTTTAGGGCCCATCTCGGCATCTTCAGTGCCGTGCTTTAGTTAAGCTACATCAAC